ATGTTAACATTTACTTTACTTGCAAGTCCATTAGAACAATTTGAGATTGTAACTTTAATGCCTTTAACATTTTATGGTTTAAATATTTCTATAACAAATTCTGTATTATTTATGATATTTTCATTTGTAATAGCAGTATTTTGAATTAGTTTAAGTTTTTATAGAAATACTATAATACCAAATAATTGGCAGTTATTAAACGAAATGATCTATAATGTTACTGTAAATATGGTTCAAGATAACTTAGGACAGAAAGGTGAATTTTACTTTCCTTTCATTTTTACATTACATTTATTTCTCCTTTTTTGTAATTTAATAGGAATGATTCCGTATAGTTTTACAGTTACAAGTCATATTACATTTACATTTGGTCTYGCTCTATCAATCTTTATAGGGATCAATATTATTGGTATTCAAACACATGGTTTCAAATTTTTCGCACTTTTTTTACCTAGAGGTGTACCCTTAGTTATAGTACCATTATTAATTACAATTGAATTTCTTTCTTATATAGTTAAGGTGTTTACTTTATCTATACGATTATTTGCAAATATGACTTCAGGTCATACATTATTAAAAATTATTGCAGGTTTTGCTTGAACCATGTTATCGGCCGGCGGTTTATTTGCAATATTTCACTTAATACCCTTAGGTCTTCTATTAACACTTATAGGTCTTGAATTAGCAATAGCAGGTTTACAAGCTTATGTTTTTACGTTATTAACATGTATTTATCTAAACGATGTTTTAGAATTCCATTAATATAAATAAAGAAGAATGCCTCAATTAGATCGTATCATTGTATTTTCCCAAATTTTTTGATTGTTTTTAATTTTTTCACTATTTTATGTAGTGTTAACACATTATTTCTTACCAATGTTTCTTAAATCATTAAAAATACGTAAACAAATTATAGATATAAATACTCAAGAAGTATTAGAAAAAACAAAGCAAACATTAAGTAAAAAAAATTTATTGAGGAAAACTTTAATCCAAAATCTTGAAATTACTTCAAATTTATTAACAGATCATTTTACTCAATTAATAATAGATAAGAAGAAAATTGATACTTTATCAATTGATCAAAAAATTAGTTTTGCGATTTTAAATATAACAAAATTTTGTGATTTAAAACTCTTAAATTCAATATTAGTGTATCCTAAATCATTGAAATTTAAATATTAATTAAATAATTATTATGTACTTACTTATTTTATGGTTACCATTACTAGGATCAATTTTTTCTGGGTTTTTAGGCCGATTTGTAGGTCACAAGGGATCTAGTATTATTTCGATAGTTTGTGTTTTTTTCTCAATGGCTTTATCTCTCGCTGCATTTTATGAAGTAGGTTTAATGGGAGTAAATCATTATATTACACTTACTTCTTGAATTAATGTAGGTATTTTAAAAGTTTCTTGAAGTTTTTTATTCGATAGTCTTACTGTTACAATGTTAGTAGTTGTAACGGTAATATCGAGTTTAGTACATTTATACTCTTTAGAATATATGCAAAATGATCCTCATTTACCACGTTTTATGGCTTTTTTAGAAATATTTACCTTTTTTATGTTGGTTTTAGTAACTGCGGATAATCTTGTTCAAATGTTTGTAGGATGAGAAGGTGTAGGTTTAGCATCTTATTTGTTAATAAATTTTTGATTTACAAGACTGGCCGCAAATCAATCAGCTATTAAAGCGTTAGTAGTTAATAGAATTGGAGATTTTGGATTAAGTTTAGGTATACTTACAACTTTTTACATTTTTCAATCTGTAGATTATTTTACTGTATTTTCTTTAGCTCCTTTATTTACTAATTATTTTTTAAATTTTGCAGGATTTTATTTTTCAGGATTAACATTAATAGGAATATTTTTATTTATAGGAGCAGTTGGTAAATCTGCACAATTAGGATTACATACGTGATTACCTGATGCCATGGAAGGACCTACTCCGGTATCTGCATTAATTCATGCTGCTACTATGGTAACTGCGGGTGTATTTTTATTAATTAGATTTTCACCTTTAATCGAATTTTCCAGTACTGTTTTAAATATTTTGATAGTGTTTGGTTCTTTAACAGCCTTTTTTGCTGGAATGTCTGGCGTTTTTCAAAATGATCTCAAAAGAGTAATTGCGTATTCTACTTGTAGTCAACTAGGTTATATGATATTTTCTTGTGGAATTTCGTGCTATAATGTTAGTATGTTTCATTTAATAAATCATGCTTTTTTTAAAGCATTGTTATTTTTAAGTGCTGGTGCAGTAATACATGCTTTAGCTAATGAACAAGATATGCGTCGTATGGGATCTCTCATTAAATTTTTACCTTTAACATATTCTTTAATGTTAATAGGTTCGCTAGCATTAGCTGGTTTTCCTTTTTTAACAGGATTTTACTCGAAGGATTTTATTTTAGAGATTACACAAATTACGTTAAACAAAAACTTACAAAATATACACGGGACGTTTGCGTGTTGGTTAGGAAATTTATCTGTTTTTTTTACGGCATTTTATTCATTTCGTTTAATTTATTTAACATTTATAAATTCGGTGAATACAACAAGAAAAAATATTTTAAAAAGTCATGAGCCTTCTTTGTTAATGTTAATACCATTAATTATTTTAGCTTTAGGAAGTATTTTTATAGGTTATTTAGGAAAAGATTTATTTATAGGCTTAGGTACCGATTTTTGAAAATCTGCTATTCTTATTTTACCTACAAATTCTTACTTTATTGAAGCTGAGTGATTAAACGTTAATTTAAAATGATTACCGTTTACATTAAGTATATTTGGAATTATTTTAGCAACCATTGTTAATAAGTCAAAAGTGCATACTTATTTATATACAATTTTTTATCGTAAAATATGTTTTTTAATTAGTAAAAAGTGATATTTCGATGTATTATATAATAGATTTTTTGTATATCCTATTCTTAATTTTGGTTATACTATTTCTTTTAAAAATTTAGATAGAGGATTTATTGAATTAATTGGTCCGTATGGTTTATCAAAAATAGTTATAATATGATCAAAATTATTTTCAAGGTTACAAACTGGTCAATTAAATCATTACTTATTTTTTATTGTCTTAGGTGTCTGTTTACTTTTAATGATTACATGTAATCAAATGCAATTAGTTGTTTTTTATTCAGTATTAATTTTTTTCATATAAGAAAAAAGTAATTAAAATTATCTTGAGGGTCTATAGCTTAAAGGTTAGAGCGTACGCGTGTGACATGATTTGTATTATATAATTAAGTTTATTATATAATGCTCGTATTGTAGAATTATATATACGAATTAATTTTTTATATAAGTGAAAATCTTATCGTTTTAGGCTATAACGTAAAATTTAATTTATGATTTTTATCAACGCTAGATTAAATTATTGGATTTATTGAGTACGTACAGAAATTTGTTGAAAACATCTAAACTCTAAAAGTATACACTAATATCAGATTTAATAGCGTGCATTAGATTTAAGCTGGATATATAAAAAAGGTGTAAAACAAAACTCTACAAATTCAAAATATAAAAAATTGAAACATGAAATTGGGAAAAAGTATGTATAAGCAAATGTTTTTTTGTAATGAAAAAAATATGCATAATATACTTTATATTAGTAAAGAAATTTGTTACTAATAAAGAAGCTGTATGATAAGAAATTATCACGTACAGTTTTAAGCAAAGGTATTTTATTTTAATCATATAAGTTATAAAATATCGATTGTAACTTGATAAGCGTAAAGTTGGTTGTTCGAATCAATCTAGACTCAATTTAATAATAAATTTTATGTTAAGTTTAGCACTTTTAAATCCTTTAATTTTAGTATCTTTAACTCCTCTTTTAGGAATTTTAGTATTATTTATTATTCCTCGAACTAATGAGTATTTATGTAAATTAACAGCATTAAATACTGTTTGTTTAACTTTTTTATTTTCTTTATTCTTGTGAGTTCAATTTGATAATACTACATCTTTATTTCAGTTTTGTTGTACATACGATTGAATTTCTTCCATTAATTTGTATTATACTATTGGTATTGATGGTATTTCGTTGTTTTTTCTTTTGTTAACAACATTATTAACTATTTTCTGTATTTTGGTTAGTTGGGGGTCTGTACATGATTTAGTTAAAGAGTATTTAATTTGTTTTTTATTATTAGAATTTTTTTTAATTCAAGTCTTTTGTGTTTTAGATTTATTATGATTTTATATCTTTTTTGAAAGTGTTTTAATACCAATGTTTTTAATTGTTGGTATATGAGGATCTAGAGAACGTAAAATAAGAGCGGCTTATCAATTTTTTTTATATACACTAATTGGATCATTATTAATGTTATTAGCGCTTCTTGCAATTTATTTTGAAGTAGGTACTACAGATTTACAAGTTTTATGATATTATAATTTTACTGAGATAAAGCAAATTATTTTTTGGCTTGCTTTTTTTTCAAGTTTTGCTGTAAAAATACCTATGATTCCATTTCATATATGATTACCAGAAGCACATGCAGAGGCTCCAACGGCGGGATCTGTAATTTTAGCAGGTATATTATTAAAAATGGGTGGTTATGGTTTCTTACGTTTTTCTATACCTATGTTTCCGGAGGCATCAATTTATTTTACACCTTTAATTTTTACCTTAAGTATAGTAGCTATTTTATATGCATCATTAACTACATTAAGACAAGTAGACTTGAAAAAAATAATTGCTTACTCTTCAGTCTCACATATGGGATTTGTTACAATTGGCATTTTTTCTTTAAATTTGCAGGGTATCGAGGGTAGTATATTATTAATGTTAAGTCATGGTTTAGTATCTAGTGCGTTGTTTTTATGTGTAGGAATTTTATATGATCGTTATAAAACTCGAATACTAAAATATTACAGTGGCTTAATGCAGGTAATGCCTATTTTTGGCATTTTTTTTTTATTTTTCTCCTTTGCAAATTTAGGGTTTCCTGGAACAAGTAGTTTTATTGGAGAATTATTAGTATTAGTAGGTGCATTCCAAATTAATCGAGTTTTAACTTTTTTTGCTTCTATAGGTATGGTGTTAGGTGCTGCATATTCTATTTGGCTTTTCAATCGTATAAGTTTCGGAGGTTTGAAAATGCAATATTTTCAATCGTTCCAAGATATTTCGCGAAGAGAATTTTGAATTTTAGGACCCTTAACATTTATAATTTTATGAATTGGTATTTATCCCGTTTCATTTTTAGATGAACTTCATTTTTCAGTAATTAGTTTAATAGAACAATTATTATAATTTTATACAAGTAATGTTTGATATAACTTGAGTTTTGATACGCTTAGCTGGATTTTTATTTTTCTTTGGACTTTTGTTAGATATAGAAATCATTTTACTAATAGTAGGTTTAGTACTTTTACATATGAATCTTGGGTTAAATACAATATTGAATGACTATATTCATTTTAATAAAATTAAAGTATTTTTAACGTTTTTAATCCGTTTTTCAAGTATTGAAATCGGTAGGTATATTTTAGAGCTTTTATTATAATTTTTAAATAAAGTTAAATTAATGCATAATTTTTTATATAATTTCTATTCTATATTAACAGAAACTTATATTATCTTTAATGTTTGTTTGTTACTTATATATGGTGTTCTTTTGAGTACTTATTCTACGTTAGGTTATCCCCTATTGAGTAAAAATTTTACTTTATTAATCTTACAAATATTAATTTTTAGCTTCTTTTTAACCTTTTTACAAATTCCTTTAAATATTGTAAGTTGAAATAATTTTTTAGTTTGTGATTGATTCACATATTATTCCAAATTAATTATAATTGTAACTACAATAAGTTGATTTTTTTTATCGTTAGAATATTTTATATCTAAAAAGTTGAATTACTTTGAATTTTGAATTCTAATTTTATTAGCTATAGTTGCAATGTTAGTTATTTTGCAATCGTATGATTTATTAATAATTTATTTAGCAATAGAATTCCAAAGTTTAATATTTTATATTTTAGCAAGTATAAATCGTACATCAGAATTTTCAACTGAAGCTGGACTAAAATATTTTATATTAGGCGCCTTTTCTTCAGCATTTTTGTTATGTGGTTCGTCAATTATTTATGGTTTAACAGGTTTAACAAATTTAAATGATTTGGCACAATTCTTTTCTGGATTTTTGTTAAATACTAATTTATTTTCATCTAATATAATAATAGGTTTTATTTTTATTTTAGTGGCCTTTCTATTTAAGTTAAGTGCAGCACCTTTTCATATATGAGCACCTGACGTTTATGAAGGAGCTCCATTTATAGTAACAGCCTTTTTTTCCATCTTACCAAAAATAGCTATTTTTGGACTATTATTTAGATTTTTACTGTATACATTTTATGATTTAATTCCATTTTGGCAAAATATTATTTTGGTGTCAGTATTTTTATCAATTCTTATAGGTACATTTGGAGCTTTAGCACAACAAAAATGAAAAAGATTCCTTGCTTACAGTTCAATTAATCAYGTAGGTTTTCTTTTATTATCAGTGTTGGGAGGAGATATTGAAAGTATTTCAAATGTAGTTTTTTATTTAATTATTTATTTAATTACAATGTTGGGCATTTTTGCTTTTGTAATTAATACTAAAACTTATACTTATCCTTCATTTTATCAAATGCGTTATTTAAGTGAAATTAACAATTTAGTAAAGTCTAATACATTTTTAGCTGGTGCTATAGTTATATTACTTTTCTCAATGGCAGGTATACCCCCAACAGGAGGGTTTTTTGCAAAGTTATTTGTTTTGTTAACTGCCTTACAGGTTAACTCGTTTGGTATAAGTTTATTTGCAGTTATTATGAGTTGTATCTCATGCTTTTATTACATTCGATTAATTAAGGGTATGTATTTTGATTCAGCTGTAATTAATTGAAAAGTGATTAAACCTATGAGTAAATTAAGTTCTTTAATTTTAGGAATTTCTATATTAAGTATTTTATTTTTGTTTTTAGATCTAGAAATAATCTCTATTATTTCTTTAACAATGTCTATACCTTTTTTATATTAAATTTTAATATGTTTTTAATAAATATAATTTTAAAAATAATAATAATAATATTACCTTTATTAATAGCCATTGCTTATATGACCTTAGCAGAACGAAAAGTTATGGCAGCTATGCAACGTCGTAAAGGTCCAAATATTGTAGGTATTTTTGGCCTTTTACAACCTTTAGCTGATGGATTGAAATTATTTGTTAAAGAAACAATTTTACCTTCAAGTGCTAATTTAAGTATGTTTATTTTGGCACCTATATTAACATTTTTATTAGCGTTAATTGCATGATGTGTTCTCCCGTTAGGCGAGGGTATGGTGTATTCTGATATAAATATGGGTATGTTATACTTATTAGCAATTTCTTCATTAGGAGTTTATGGAATTATAATTTCTGGGTGATCTAGTAATTCTAAATATGCATTTTTAGGTGCTTTAAGATCTGCTGCACAAATGGTTTCTTATGAAGTTTCAATTGGATTAATTTTAATTAATATTTTACTATGTGCAGGATCATTAAATCTTACAGAAATCGTGTTAGCTCAACAAAATATTTGATATGGAATTCCTTTATTACCTGCTTTAATTATGTTTTATATTTCTATATTGGCGGAAACTAATAGGGCCCCATTTGATTTACCTGAGGCTGAAGCTGAATTGGTAGCAGGATATAATGTTGAATATTCAGCTATGGGATTTGCATTATTTTTTTTAGGTGAATATGCTAATATGATACTAATGTGTGGTTTAACTACTGTTTTATTTTTTGGCGGATGATTACCTGTTTTAAATTTAGCCATCTGTTATTGAATTCCAAGTACTATTTGATTTGGATTGAAAACTACAGGATTGCTTTTTGGATTTATTTGAATAAGATCTGCATTTCCTAGATATCGCTATGACCAATTAATGCGCTTAGGATGAAAAATCTTTTTACCTTTATCTTTAGGATGAGTTTTATTCGTTGCTGGGATTTTATTGAGTTTTAATTGATTACCTTAACTTATTATGAAACTAATTTTCACCGAGTATTCAATAATTTTAATATTTTTAAGTATTTCTTTTTTATTATCAGTGCTATTTTTTAGTTTATCTTACTTTTTAATTCCAAAAAAAGCTGATCAAGAAAAAATAAGTGCTTATGAATGCGGCTTCAATCCGTTTGATGATGCTAGAGCAACGTTTGATATTCGATTTTATTTAGTAGCTATATTGTTTCTAATTTTTGATCTTGAAATTAGTTTCCTTTTTCCATGATCATTAGCTTTGAATAGTATTTCTTTATTTGGATTTTGAAGCATGATTATATTTTTAATTATATTAACAATAGGTTTTATTTACGAATGATATAAAGGTGCATTAGAATGAGAATAACTTATATAAATTTTTTTAACTAGAAAAGTAGATATTAAATATATGATCCCATATCGAACTCAAAAATAAATCTATCTTTGCTAAAACTACTATTTTTATATGGAATTCTTAGACAGTTAAAAATGATTCAAAATAATTTTAAATCTATTAGACTCAATATTTTATTTACATCTAATAATATTTTATGTACTATTACAAATCTTAAAGGAGAAGTATTATTTTGAACATCGGCCGGATCTAAAAAAACACGTGGGGCTAAAAAAGTAACATTAACAACATTGGTTTCAATCTTAGATTCAATTATAGAATATTTGATTCAATTAAAAGTTAAATATATACATCTAAATTTAAAAGGATTTGATAAACATAAAAAAGCAGTATTAAAGTGTTTTAAACAATCTTTTTTTACTATTTTATCAATTACAAATAATTCATTGCTATCACATAACGGATGTAAAAATCCTAAAAAAAGGCATATATAAAACGGAATAGTTCAATTGGTTAGAACATTGGAATCATAATCCAAAAGTTATAGGTTCAAGTCCTATTTCCGTTAAGAGGCTAGATAGCATAGTGGTTGATGCAAAAGATTGCAAATCTTTTTTACATCGGTTCGAATCCGATTCTAGCTTTGACGAGAGGCTGATTAATAAAATAATTTGATAAAAATGAACGTAACTTTACAAAGTGCAAAAATGATAGGTGCAGGTTTAGCAACTATCGGTTTAACTGGTGTAGGAGCTGGTGTAGGTATTGTGTTTGGATCATTAGTAATGGCTTATGCGCGTAATCCATCATTAAAACAACAATTATTTGGTTATACTATTTTAGGATTTGCATTAACAGAAGCTGTGGCACTATTTGCGTTGATGATGGCTTTCTTAATTTTATTTACTTAATTAATTTAAATAATAAATCTTAGGGTATGACGTAAATGGTTAGCGTGTTTGCTTTGGGAGTAAAAAATTATAGGTTCGAATCCTATTACCCTAAGATTTATTGRAAGGATGAATGGCTGAGTGGTTTAAAGCGCCAATTTTGAAAATTGATATAAGAGTTAAACTTATCGTGGGTTCAAATCCTACTTCATCCGATTATATTATAGATAGTTAGGATTTATGGTGTTAAAAAAGATTAAAGTCTAGGTAGCTCAGTGGTTAGAGCATAGGGTTGAAAACCCTTGAGTCATGGGTTCAAATCCCATTCTGGACATATTATGACTATGTAATTTTTTAATAAAATATTCGATGTATAATCGTCCTTTATCTCCTCATATTACAATTTATGCAGTTCAAGAGTCGTCTTTGTCTTCTATTTGACATCGCATTTCAGGTATTTTATTATCCTCTTTAATTGTTTTTTCATCTATTTATTTTCAGTTAGCCTTACATATTAATTATGAACAATTTTTATTAAATTATGTAATTTTTAATAATATAGTGTTTTTTTTTTATGAGGTTTTATATGTATTAATTATCTTATTTTTAAGTTATCATGCATTAAATGGTTTAAAACAACTTTTATGGGATCTTGGTTTTTTTTTAAATCAAAAATTTATATTTGTATTTCTTATAACCATTAGTTTTTTTATTTATATATTTATTTTTTTATTAATCTTTTAATTTGAAATGTTTTTACAAAAAAGTTCAAATAAAATAAATTTATCCAATCTTAAAGTAAATTCCCAAAAATATTTACGAATATATAGATGAAACCCTTTTTTATATAAAAAACCTTGATTTAATATTTATCCTGTTTCACTTAATAATTGTGGCCCAATGATTTTGGATGCTTTAATTCAAATAAAAGATATCCAAGATTCCTCTTTAGCGTTTCGCCGCTCATGTAGAGAAGGAATTTGTGGAAGTTGTTCAATGAATATAAATGGAGTAAACACTTTAGCGTGCCTTAAATCTTTAAACACAAAGGAAATATTTATAACTATATATCCTTTACCACATATGTATGTTATAAAAGATCTAGTTCCCGACCTAACCCACTTTTATGCACAATATAGAATGATTAAACCTTGATTAATAAACAATAATTTAATCCCTAAAAAGGAATACTTACAATCAAAAAGAGATCGATCTGAATTGGATGGTTTATATGAATGTATTTTGTGCGCTTGTTGTTCAGCTAGCTGCCCTAGTTATTGGTGGAACCATGATAAATATTTAGGGCCCGCAATTTTATTGCAAGCTTATAGATGAATCTTAGATTCTAGGGACTCGAATACCCGAAACCGATTAAAATTTTTGGATCATAAAATGCGACTATTTAGATGTCATACAATTATGAATTGTAGCAAAACTTGCCCTAAATTTTTGAATCCCGGAAAAGCTATCTCATCCATAAAATATCAGATCTCAATGTTATAAGGCGAAAAATGGGATTTGAACCCATGACCTTTAGATTCACAATCTATTGCTCAATCCTTACCGAGCTCTTTTCGCCAATATGCCTAGCGAAAATAACTCAATAGGTAGAGTATAATCTTGCCAAGATTATGGTTGAGGGTTCGAATCCCTTTTTTCGCTTTCCAAAAATTATTGCACATGCAAATTGATATTTTTTTGTTTATAGTTTTTTCATGCTTTGCTTTGCTCTCTTCGTTAATGGTGATCAGTTTATCAAATGCAGTTCATTCAGTTTTATTCTTAATTTTAGTTTTTTGTAATATTGCTAGCCTATTATTATTATTAGGTGCTGAATTTTTATCATTTATGTTATTAATTGTTTACGTAGGCGCAATTGCTGTTTTATTTTTATTTGTTGTTATGATGTTAAATATTAAGAATATGTCCGTAAAATCGAACTTTTTTTCGATTTTTCCTATAGGAATTATTATATTTTTTTCACTCTTTAATCAATTATTTAGTGTATTTAATCAATTAAATCTTACTTATTTAAAACAAGGCAAACTTATTTGAATCTCATGAATCTCTGAAAACAATAATATAACAAATATTCAAGTAATTGGTAATGTTTTGTATACAAAATATTGCTTTTTATTTATTATTTCTGGACTTATTTTATTAGTTGCTATGATTGGTGCAATTGTACTTACTATGCATCAACGAATAGATGTTCATAAACAAAAAATTGAATTACAATTAAACAGAAATTCTGAAGGCTCCTTAAAATTTCTTGATTTAAGAAATTAAAATATACGGATATGATGAAATTGGTAGACATGTTAGATTTAGATTCTAATGATAAGTAAATCGTGAGGGTTCAAATCCCTCTATCCGCATATATTTTTAAATTATGGATATGTTATATTAAATATTTAATATAACATATCCATAATTTAAAAATCAAGTAAAAATCGCTCGATTTTACCTAATAAAGGTAAAATAATCAAAAAATACAGAAAATAATAAATACTCGCTATTTGTCCAATTAAAACAAAGGGTTCCTCTACTGGCATTCCACCAATCCACCCTAGTATTAGACAACAGCTCATCATAGTTCAATATAAAAATCTATAAATAGGTCTAAATCTAGAACTACGAATTTCGGTACTATGTATTCAAGGTAATAAAGCTAAAACTAAAATAGATGAAATCATTGCTACCACGCCTCCTAATTTATGCGGTATACTTCTTAAAATAGCATAAAATGGTAAAAAATATCATTCCGGGACAATATGCGCTGGCGTAACCATTGGATTAGCTTCAATATAATTATCTGGGTGGCCTAATAAATTAGGAGAAAAATAAATAAAAAAAGAGAAAAATAATACAAATATTAATAAACCTAATAAATCTTTATAAATAAAATAAGGAAACATACTTATTTTATCTACATTTGAATCTATACCTAAAGGATTACCAGACCCATCTTGATGTAGTACAGCTAAGTGTATTAAAGACGCTGCAGCAATAATAAAGGGTAATAAATAATGTAAACTAAAAAATCTATTTAATGTCGCATTATCAACTGAAAATCCACCTCATAATCATGCAACAATAGAATTACCTATCAAAGGTACTGCCGACACCAAATTTGTAATTACAGTTGCACCTCATAAACTCATTTGGCCTCAAGGCAACACATATCCTATAAATGCAGTTATTATCATTAATAAAAAAATAATAACTCCGATAACCCATACTCAATGGCGGGGTTTGGTATAAGAACTAAAATATAATCCTCTAAAAATATGAATATATACTACAATAAAAAACATAGAAGCCCCATTTGAATGTATATAACGTAGTAATCATCCATAATTAACATCTCTCATTATATGCTCTACACTTGCGAATGCTAATTCTACATGTGGAGTATAATGCATAGCTAGAAAAATACCAGTTATAATTTGTATGATTAAACATATAGATGCTAAAAATCCAAAGTTTCAAGCATAATGAATATTAATTGGTGTAGGATAATCAATAAGATGATTATTTACTATTGAAATAATAGGACGTTTAAGTAAACGCATTTGGTAATATAATTTTAATAATAAGTTTTTTTAGGATTTTTTGTACTCGCTATTGGACTTGAACCAATAACTCTTAAATAGAGAATGAATTTTAAATCCATCGTGTTTACCAAATTTCACCAAGCGAGCACTAAAATTAAACACCTGGTGTAAAAGGATTCGAACCTTTATATGATAGCTTCAAAAGCTAATGCCTTACCAATTTGGCGATACACCATTAATTTTTATAAGCGGGTAACGGGATTCGAACCCGCAAAAATTAGTGTGGAAGACTAATGACGCTACCTATTTATCTATACCCGCTTTAAAATCATTTATATAGTTTCAATATATTGCCTTAGCAAAATTTGGGAATTACATTTAAAAGGTGCAATTTTTATTTTTGTTGAATAAAAATACTTTAAAAAAGTGACTCTCTCGATTTTTTTAATTAATAACAAAATAATTAATTTGCTTATTTGTTGTTCTAAACGTTTAGTAAACACCAGCTTTTTTAAATACTTTTTTCTAATATCATAATTTCAAATAAACGGTAATTGTATTACCATTCGTGAACTTAAGTTTTTTAAATGTATTTCTAAATTAGCAAAATTTGTTATTAATATAGGAAAAATTTTTTGCCATTTTAGATTAATACTTACAGAATTTGAAATTAATTCGAAAGATTCGAAAAGCTCAACTTGAATTTTGTTTTTTTGATCTTCAAAATCTTTAACGATAGAATCTTTTAATTTAGTAAAACCAAGATAACAAAAAGTAATAAAACATAAAAGAATTAAGGTCTCTTCATTTAATAATATAATATTTTTAGAAATTAAAATTAATGACACTCCAATAACAATACTTAAATTTAACATTTTTTACATACCTCCTCATCAATAAATAGACACAAATAAAAATAACCAAACAACATCTACAAAATGTCAATACCAGGCTGAAGATTCAAATCCAAAATGATGTTCCCTCGTTAACTGGTATTGTATTAAACGTATTAAGCAGATAAATAAAGAAATTGTTCCTATTAATACATGAAATCCATGAAATCCGGTTGCCATATAAAATGTAGATCCATAAATACCGTCAGATAATCTAAAATCAGCCATGTTGTATTCGTATGCTTGTAATACGGTAAAAATAATTGCTAAAGTTACCGTAAGTATTAAACTAATAATAGCCTGATTTCTTAAATTAGCCACAAGTGCATGATGACATCAAGTAACTGTACATCCTGACAACAATAAAATTAAAGTATTCAAAAAAGGAATTTCTCAAGGATCTAAAACACTTATTCCTTTAGGTGGTCACATTAAACCGATTTCTACTGTTGGTGCTAAACTACTATGAAAAAAAGCCCAGAAAAAAGCGAAAAAAAATAAAATTTCAGATACAATAAAAAGAATTACTCCATAACGTAACCCTCGTTGAACTATCCCTGTATGATGCCCTTCAAGTGTCGCTTCCCTAATTACATCTCTTCATCAAACAAACATTGTAGAGAATAACATAAAAAAACCACATAATAATACAATATAACCTTGCTTATATGCATGCATATACATTACTCCGCCAATTGCACAAGAAAAAGCTGATAATGATGCTACAAATGGTCAAGGACTAGGATCTACTAAATGAAAAGGGTGTCTCTGCACTGATTTTGATATTCGTGATAAATAAATCATAATTATTTTAAAAAGTTTCTAAAAAACTGTCTTAATAATTCACTAAATCTCTTTACGATTTTAAGATTTGTTGAAAAAAGAATAAAAAAAACTAAAAACAAGACAATTACTTGTAATAACGAAAAGCGCATCCCTTTACTCGTTTAATTTATTTGAAATTCAAGAAATATAATTAGGCAATTTTACGGCTTCGATAACAATAGGCATAAATCCATGATTTATACCACATATTTCACTACACTGTCCATAATAAACTCCTTCTCTTTTAAGAAAAATTGATGTTTGATTTAAACGACCTGGTACAGCATCACATTTTATACCCAAAGATGGTATTGCTCAACTATGAAGTACATCAGCAGCTGAAACAATAACCCGAATGTGTGTATTTACAGGTACCACCATTCGATTATCTACTTCCAGTAATCTTAATTGCCCAAAGTTTAAATCTTCTTCAGGTATCATGTAACTATCGTAAGCAATAGATTCTCCTTCTTCATTTAAGTAATCAGAATATTCATAACTTCAATATCATTGATGACCCAATGTTTTTATAGTTATAGCTGGTGATATTATTTCATCCATAGCATATAATAAGGAAAATGAAGGTATAGCTATAATCAATAAAATACAAGCTGGAGTCACTGTTCAAATAATTTCAATTAGAGTTCCATGTGTCAATGACGATGGTACAGTATTTTGAGTATTTTCAAAATGTCAAAGTGTACGTAAAAGCATTCAAGAAACAAAAATAAAAATAACACAAATAAAATACATTAAATCATGATGTAAATTTATAATACCTTCCATAATTGGAGTTGCAGGATCTTGGAAACCTAGCTGTCAATTTTCTGCAGCATCATTAAATGCAAAAATACTTGGCATAAATATTAAAAAAGGAAAAATAGCTGATTTCAAATTATTTAACATTTTATGTAATCGTTTCATAAATTAAAGGTATTTCTTCGAATGTATGATATGCTGGCGGAGAAGTTATAACTCATTCCAAGGTCAAATTTCCCTTAGTATTAGATTGTTCAAAATCTCATGGAGCACTTACACATGGATTTTTTGATGTTAAAGATACAAAAACTAAATAGAAGAAAAACAATGTACTAAATAATGCAACATAAGAACCATAAGAAGCTATTAAATTTCAACCTGCATATGCATCAGGATAATCAGGGATTCTTCTAGGCATTCCAGCTAAACCTAAGAAATGCATAGGCATAAATGTAAGATTTACACCGATAAACGTTGACCAAAAATGTATTTTTCCTAATAATTCAGGATATTGTACTCCTGTAATTTTACCGAATCAATAATAAAATCCAGCAAAGATCGCAAATACTGCACCCATAGATAACACGTAATGAAAATGTGCTACTACATAGTAAGTATCATGTAAACTAATATCCAAACCTGAGTTTGCTAGTACAATTCCTGTAAGACCTCCTATTGTAAATAGAAAAATAAATCCTGTTGCAAATAACATAGGAGTTTTAAAGTGTAGAGAACCTTCTCACATAGTTGCTATTCAACTAAAAATTTTAATTCCTGTAGGAACCGCGATAATCATTGTAGCTGCTGTAAAATAAGCGCGAGTGTCTACATCAAGGCCTACAGTATACATATGATGCGCTCAAACTATAAATCCTAATACACCTATAGATACCATAGCATATACCATACCAATATAACCAAAAACTTGTTTTCTTGAAAATGTTGCTACTATATGACTTATCATACCAAAACCAGGAAGAATTAAAATATAAACTTCTGGATGACCAAAAAATCAAAAAAGATGCTGATATAATACAGGATCTCCTCCTCCTGCAGGATCAAAAAATGCTGTATTAAAATTACGATCAGTCAAAAGCATTGTAATAGCACCAGCTAAAACAGGAACAGCTAATAATAATAAAAATGCAGTAATAAAAATTGATCATACAAACAAAGGCATACGATACATACTTTGTCCTGGATTACGCATATTTAAAATCGTAGAAATAAAATTAATAGCACCTAAAATTGAAGATGCACCCGAAATATGTAAACTGAAAATCGCTAAGTCTACAGCACCACCAGAATGGCTTTGAATTGAACTAAGTGGAGGGTATACAGTTCATCCTGTACCTACACCTACTTCCACAATTGCTGATGCTAAAAGTAAACAAAGAGATGGTGGTAATAATCAAAATGATATATTATTTAAACGAGGAAAGGCCATATCTGGACTACCTATCATAATAGGAACTAACCAATTTCCAAACCCTCCAATCATAACAGGCATTACCATAAAAAAAATCATTAAAAAAGCATGTGCTGTAATTAAAACATTATAAATTTGATGATTTCCTAACAATAATTGATTTCCAGGTTGGGCTAATTCCATACGAATTAACATTGACATGCATCCGCCTAATATACCAGAAAAAGCACCAAAAATTAAATATAAGGTACCAATATCTTTATGATTTGTTGAAAAAATTCAACGAGAAATTCATTGCATGAATGAAAATTGCATTATCTTATAATATTTAACTAGGATTTTACTTTGTTAATCTAAATGTAACAAACGAGAGAGACGGGATTTGAACCCGCAACTTTTAGTGCGACAGACTAACACTCTACCTTTGAGTTTCTCTCTCTACTTAAAATTTTATGAGAATGATTTTATTAATGTAACCTTTAAAGAAATTTTTTTTAAAATATAGTTAAAAAGTATCTTCATTTGTTGTTCCGTTACATTATCAAATTCAAACAAAATCATACCTGGCCTAACATAGATAGCGTGGGTATAAATAGAACCTTTACCTTTACCCATTCTTGATTCTAAATTAAGTTTTGTTAAAACAAAATTCATTGACAATAATGTTCAAAAACGATAACTTTTTTTATTATTAGTTAATTGTTTAAGCTTTTTCAATAACACTCATTTTAATGCATTTAATTGATTTTCTGTTAATCTACTAAAAGACATTGATTTAATACCAAAACGTCCATACTTTAATATATGATTCGATTGCTTAAATTTTAATGGATATTTATTCTGTGTTTTTTTTTCTTTAAACATTACTACTCTAATTTATTTCATAAAACAATCAAATTTGAAGGCCACAATTGCCTAACTTTGTATATAAATTTTTTTGTGTAAATTCTACTTGATTCTTTAAAGATATTAACGATAAAGTACCTGAGCTTTGTTGAATGCTTTTTGCCATTTGACTTTTTGTGTTATCAAAACGACCTATTAATCGAATTTTAAATCCTTTCAAATATACTGAACGTATACCTTTTGTAGAATACACTACTTTACCGTAATTAAGATATCTTTGTAAAAATTGAGATATCTGTCATAAAACTTTATTTGGATTCTTATTTTGTTCAAATAAATATAAGGCATAATTCGATATTAGATTAGATGTTGTTACTAAATCTATTTTTTTATACATTCTTAAATAAATTTTTAAAGAAAATCAATTTGAAATTACTTTAGATAATTTTCTGATTAACAATAAATAGTTATCTAACTTATATTCAATAGGTTCGTCATAATAAATGTTTAAAAAAAGTTTATTATTAAAATATCAAAATTCTTTATCGTTAATTAAAAACCTATTTGATCTTAAAATTTTAGTTACTATATTATCAACTTGCAAATGTTTAAAAAAAGATAGAACATAAGAATCATTTAGTTTACTATAATTTTGTATTGTAATAGCTCACACTTGAGTTAGACCAAGCCTAAGGCTTATTGGATTTATTTTTTTTGTCATAATTTTTTGGTTAAGTTAAATCAAAATTTTTTTGAATAATTCGGATTTGTTAAAGATTATTTATTACTAAGGAGTATTTTCAAACCGATCTATCTGATAATCTTTCAGGCTATTCATGAAAAATATAAAAGAATACTTAACACACTTAATTCATTCAGTGTTTATTCAAAAACTAACTTAACTACTTGACGATGCTACTGGCATAACAATCAATTTATCAGAGGTTAGAGTATTCTGGTCCTCTCGTACTAAGAATACGCTTTTTATTTTTCTTTTTCTTACAGTAGATAGGGACCGAACTGTCTCACGACGTTCTGAACCCAACTCACGTACCTTTTTCACTAGCGAACAACTAGACCCTTGAAATCTACTTCAATTCCAGGATAAGATGAGTCGACATCGAGGTATCAAACCGTGACGTCAATACGAACTCTCAGTCACGATGAATCTGTTATCCCTAGAGTTCCTTTTATCTGTTGAACGATATTAATTCCACACTTAAATATCGGGTCACTATGACAGACTTTCGTCGCAATTCGATTTATAAATCTTATTGTCAGGCAAGCTTATACCATTATATTCTTCATTATTCATTTAAATAATTGTTACTTACCTTCGTACACCTCCGTTACTATTTAGGAGGTACTCGTCCCAAGTAAACTTTCTATTTTAAACGGTCTTTATAATATTATTTACAAATTTAGTAAAAAATTAAATTTAACGAGTGGTATTTCAAGACCATGATATATTCATTTCCACTTATTCTTTACATTCAAACAATTTTATACAATTTAAAACTAAAGTAAAGGATCTAGGGTCTTTCCGTCTTACTGCAAATAATCTACATTTTCATAGATAATGTAATTTCGCTGAAGTTGTATTGGAGACAGTGAAGTAATCGTTACGCCATTCATGCAGGACGGAATTTACCCGTCAAGGAATTTCGCTACCTAAGGATTCTTATAGTTAGAACCGCCGTTTACTTAGATTTAAAAAATAAGCTTTAACTTATATTTTTTATTTTTAAGCACTGGGCAGGCTTCAGACTCTATACTTTTTATCACAAATTTGCAGAGTCCTGTGGTTTTGTTAACCAGTCGTTACTTCTTCTTTCATGCTACCTTGTGCAAGGCTCTCTTTATAGCGAACATACAGAGTTAATTTGCCGAGTTCCTTCAATACAATTCTTTCATTCACTTATAATTTTCTCAATAAATTTACCTGTGTCGGTTTAAGTACGGTTTATTTTTTTATAATTTTTTCTCGAAAATAGCTTAAATAAATTTTTCGCCTTAGTTTAATAATAATTTATAAAATTATTTTACCTATTTTTTTCATGTTTTAAAAACACATATAAAAAGTTTAATATATTTTTTTAATTTCCTATCGAGTACAATTTTTATTCACCTCTTAAGGACCGACTAACTCAATGAAGTTAAAATTACATTGAAACCCTTAAACTTTAAGTGATTACGATTTTTTAACGCAATTTTCGCTACTCATATCAGCATTAGCATTTCTGTTAATTTTTCGTAATTTTACAATTAAAAAAATTTTACAGAACGTTTCACTACCATTAATTTATATTAATTCGCTACTTCGATATAAAACTTAAAGTTTCACTACATTTTCAACTAAAAAAAGAAAAATAGTGAGCTAAAACGCTTTCTCTAATGAAAGACTGCTTCTAAGCCTAACAAATCGCATTATTTGAACTTTATTTAGTTTTTTTCCCTAAGTTTTAATTTAGAAATCTTAGTATTCGATCTGGATTGTTTTCCTTTTGTCCATAAACCTTATCGCTTATAGACTGTCTGCTAATTTTTTTAATACTTTAATTCGGAGTTAAAAAAAACTTAGTAAACTTTTACATTCCTTTGTTTCTTCTGTACTCTAACTTAAGATTTAAAATAATTAACGTAGTACTAAAATACATTTCGTGAAAAACCGGCTATCTCCAAGTTTGATTAGTCTTTCGCTCCTAGCTATAAGTCATCTCTACATTTTGCTACATGTACGAGTTCAGTCCTCAAAGACATTTTAACGTGTTTTCAACTTGCTTACAACTAGATCACTTGGTTTCAGGTATAATACATATTACTTTTTAGTGCCTATTTATTAATACTTAAGCTTGCAATATATATTAACTTACTGATTCATTATGCAAAAGGCACTTCGTCGTTTTATACTTCGAAAACTTATAAACACTTAACTTAAATTTGTTCTATTCAAACATCTTTACCTTTCCCTCACGGTACTCGTACACTATAGGTTAAAAAATTTTTTAAGCTTAGAAGGTGGTTCTCCTTTTTTCGTACAAATTTAAATTCATATTACTTAAAAATAAAATTAAAAAGTTTACATTATTACAGGACTTATACCTTTTTTCGTAAATTATAAATATAACTTTTTACTAAGCTCTTAGATCGCGTTCATTCACCATTACTAACGATTTCTCAATTGATTTATTTTCAATGTTACTTAGATGATTCAGTTCACATTGTTTTATAAAAAATTTTAGTAAGTTTACTTTTAACATGGAAATTTATAAATCACAAGCCAATGCCTCCTTATAACTTTTCGTAGCGAAACGTCCAAAATTTTTTACCAAGGTTTTTATTAAGTGCTCGTTACAAAAATTTTGATATCCCTTAACCAAACATTTAGCCTTTCATTAAGTGCATTAATTCTACAGTAATAACATTACGTATACGATAATAAATAACTAAAATTGCTAATCCAATAGACGATTCCGCAGCTGCTACTGTCAAAATTAATAATGAAAAAATTTGACCTGTAATATCATCTAAATAAATTGATGCAAAAATCAAATTAAAACTTATTGACAAAAACATCATTTCTAAAGACATTAACATAACAAGAATATTTTTTTGATTCAAAAATATTCCTAGAACACTAATTAAAAATAATAAAATAGAAGTATTTGTAATATTCATATAAATTAACATGATTTTTATTTTAATTAATTATGGGATAGTAGAATTATTTAAATTTTCCAGCCGCAGGTTCCCCTACGGCTACCTTGTTACGACTTCACTCTAGTCCTTTTTTCACCATAAACTACAATCTTAGCAAAGTAGTTTTCAAATAAAATAAATTCCCATAGCGTGACGGGCGGTGTGTACAAAACCCGAGAACATATTCACCGTAACATTCTAATTTACGATTACTAGCAATTCCAACTTCATATTTTCGAGTTACAGAAAACAATTCGTATAATAACTTACTTTCCAAGTTTTGCTTAAACTCACATTTTTGCTTCTTTTTGTATAAATTATTGTAGCACATGAAAGTAGCCCAATCTATTAGGGTCATGAGGACTTGACGTCGTTCTCGCCTTCCTTATAAGATATCTTTAACAGTCTATATTCGAAAATATATAAGAGTTTTGTCCGTTTATTGGAATGAACCAAACGCTTCACAGCACGGACTGACGACAGCCATGCAACACCTGTAATTTTTATTATGCAAAGATTGGTAAGATTTCGCGCGTATTATCGATTTAAACCACATGCTCCACTGCTTGTGCAGGTTCCCGTCAATTCCTTTGAGTTTTAATCTTGCGATCATAGTTCCCAGGCGGAGTGTTTAACGCGTTAGCTATATTTCTGAATACTCAAAAATTAACACTCATCGTTCAGGGCATGGACTACAGGGGTATCTAATCCCTTTTGCTACCCATGCTTTAATATCTCAGTGTCAGTATTATTCTAGATTATTGTTTACACTATCGAGGTTCTTTTAAATATCAAAACATTTTACTATTACATTTAAAATTCCATAATCTTTTCTTAAACTCTAGAAAATCATTTTTTTAGCCAATCTAAAAATAAAATTTAAAATTTAAACTAAAAATTAAGTTTCCACCTACATATGCTTTACGCCCAATAAATTCAAATAACGCTTGCCCTTCCCGTTTTACCGCGGCTGCTGGCACGAAATTAGCCAGGACTTTTTTTAATTTATCATTATTTTATTAATTTTAATGCTTTAAAACAGAAAGTTTTATTCACATACATGATTTAGCTGGGTCAAGCTTCCGCTCATTGCCCAAAATTCCTCACTGCTGCCTTTCTATAAAGTTTGGACCGTATCTCAATTCCAATGTGGTTGTTCATCTTCACAGACCAACTAAAGATCGTTAGCTTGGTATACTTTTATTATACCAACAACTTAATCTTTTATAGACTCTTCTCAAAACGATAAAATCTTTTCATGCATTACACAATTATTTGAGGTTAATTTCTATATATTACTCACCCGTTCACTATTAATTTATAATTATTTTAATAAATTTATTTAATTTGCATGTGTTAAGCCAATCATTAACGTTTATTCTGAGCCAGGATCAAACTCTTTTAGAAAGTTTTTGTTTTATAATTTAAAATATTTTTTTCTAACTATCCCAGTTATATCATTGAATAAAAACGGAAATTTCATTGAATTAAACCAAAAATACTTCCTGTTTCGGTAGATATCAATTCTGTTAAAATTTTTTTATTTAACAAAATATTTTCTGTATGTATAAAAAAATTAAATAGATTATATTTTGGCATTAGAACATGAATATGATTGATATTCTTTTTTCTAAAAATTCTTTTTTTTATTTTACGACTTTTAGTTTTTAAAAATTCTTTCTTCATAATTATATTATATTCTTGATACGGGAATAGGACTTGAACCTATAGCTTTAGATCATGAGTCTAATGAGTTAACCATATTTACTCCATCCCGTTATAAAAAACTACTCCTAGTGGGATTCGAACCCACATTTATGCTACGAAAAAGCATTGTCTTAAACCATTAAACGATAAGAGCTTATGTTTTTTTTTTGCCATATTTTGAACGGCTTTTTTTTCGAATATTGACAGCAGCTAAATCAAAAGGACCTCGTATAAGATGATATTTAACACCTGGTAAATCTTTAACCCTCCCACCACGAACCAAAACCATAGAATGTTCTTGTAATGTATGGCCTTCACCAGGAATGTAACCAATAATTGATTTTCCCGTGCTAAGTTGTATTTTAGCTACTTTTCGTTCTGCGGAATTTGGTTTTTTAGGATTCATTGTAAAAATTTTTAAACAAACACCCTTTTTTTGCGGACATTTTGCTAACGCTATAGATTTTACAGCAAACTTTTTTTTTTGTCTTGATACTTTTAATAGTTGATTAAGTGTGGGCATTATTAAAATTTATTTTATACTACAAAATTTATAACAAATAAATAAAAAAACTATTTCAAATAAAAAAAATACGAAACCTATCAAAAAAACTTGTAAAAATCCATCAGGAGGTATTAGTAAAAATAAAATACATAGTAATATAAATAAAAGAACCTTACGATAATGCTTAATAAAAAAATAAATATGATCTATTGTTAACAAAGTTCATATATGTAAAAGTATTAAACATATAAAAAAACTAAAAGAACCTATTAAATAACGAAAAGTTAAAACTCATTTTACATAACTAATGATGCGAAATTCAATAAAAATACCAAATAAATTAGTGTTTTGAATTTCTCATTTTGTTAATAAATATAAAATAGAGGGTAATAAGAAAAAATAAAAAAAATTTGAACAAAACAAAGAAAATAAAAAAGCAATGTTAAAAGATTTTTTAAGAAACTTAAGCTGATATTTATATCAACTAGTACTACAAAATTTATAGATATGAAAAACTCAATAAGGAAAAATAAAAAAAAAAGATTTGGATATAATTAGAAATCATACTATGTTAAATAAATCCATTACATTTGTAACAATAAATTTTTTAATTTCAAATATAACAAAGGGATATACTTCAAAAAATATTAAATAATATATATTTAAACTTGCTATAATCATACAGAAAAAAAAACTTAAACATACATAAAATAATCTAAAAAAGATTTCTAAAGAATACAAGTAAATAAGTTTTTGAGACATAATTGAGTGTATTAGGATTTGAACCTAAGATCTATAAATTAAAAGTTTACTGCTTTACCAAACTAAGCTACACACTCGAGTTTTTATTAATGTGTTTGGAAAGAATCGAACTTTCAATCTTTAAATTCGTAGTTTAACGCTTTATCCTAATTAAGCTACAAACACTTTATGAAACTATTTAGATTGAGCAATAATGGATTTGAACCATTAACTTTTTCAGTGTAAACGAAATACTCTACCATTTGAGTTAATTGCTCTTGAAAAACTTCCTGAGTAGGATTCGAACCTACAATCTAATGGTTAACAGCCATACGCTCTACCTTTAAGCTATCAGGAAAAAGTAATATCTAAAAGTTATTAGTATAGGTATAGTCTTATATAGTTCTATKATCTCTCAAAGCTTGTGAGCGTTTTTAGTTTAACGGATAAAACATCAATCTTCTAAATTGATTATTGTAGGTTCGAATCCTTCAAAACGCAAAGATTTTTTTTTGTTGCTTTACCTTTGAGAAGAATGGGATTCGAACCCATGATGCTTTTAAGAATAAAGCATGACGATTTAGCAAACCGTTGTTTTAAACCACTCAACCATCTTCTCAAATCAAATATTGATATAAATAAGAAAGTGTAAGATGGTTTTATTTTTTCTCTATAGAGGTGTTTTTTTTGCATCGGTCCCCTAAAGTTGGCACTGAACAGCTGTTCAGTGCCAACTTTAGGGGACCGATGCAAAAAAAACACCTCTATAGAGAAAAAATAAAACCATCTATAGAGAAAAAATAAAACCATCTCTGAAAATGAAGAGATGGCTGAGTGGTTTAAAGCGGTAGACTGTAAATCTATTTATTAAGAATAATCGTAGGTTCGAATCCTACTCTCTTCCACACAAAATGAAAAAAGGGAATATAGTTTAATTTTGGTAAAACATATGTTTTGCATACATAAAATTATAGGTTCAAGTCCTATTATTTCCAAAACGTTAACATTAATAATGAATCAACTTAGATTATATAATCAATGCAATTTTATAGAAGTATTTGATTCTTTAGACAATAATTTTTTCAAGGATCAAAATTTTTTAATTTTTAAAGTTAAAAATTATTTACATATTTATAATAAAATCGAAAATTTGAATATTTCAATAACTATACGTAACAGTTTACTTCTGGAAGCTTTAAGTTGCCAAAGATTTTTTTTTATTCATAAACGAAACTCTAAAAAAAAAGTTCTTTTATTTACTAAAGTAACTATTCGAGACAATAAATTTTTTTTACTTTTAGAAACTTTATTACATAGTGTACTTTTAATGCAACAGTCTAAAATAAATTTACAAAAACTAAAAGTTCCATCTTTCGATTTTTTCTTTCAAAATAAAGTTTTAAATAAATTATCTATGCAAATTTTAAGACAAAATTATTTTATAATTACGTATTAATACGATTTTAAGGAGAATAGCTTAATTAGGTAGAGCTTTGGTTTTCAAAACCAATGGTTGTAGGTTCAAATCCTTCTTCTCCTGGTTTATATTTATGTTTAATTTAGTATACTAAAAATT